ATTAATATATATAAAAAGTATCAAGGTGGTTTGTCAGTTTGATTGGAAAGTTCTAATCATAAGGATATTGGGACGTTGTATTTTATGTTTGGTTTGTGATCGGGTATAGTAGGAACAGCATTATCATTAATTATTCGTTTGGAGTTGGCTAAGCCGGGGTTGTTATTGGGTAATGGACAGTTATATAATTCTATTATTACTGCTCATGCAATTTTAATAATTTTTTTTATGGTTATGCCGAGAATAATTGGTGGTTTTGGTAATTGAATGGTACCTTTAATGTTAGGTGCCCCCGATATAAGGTTTCCTCGTTTAAATAATTTAAGATTTTGGTTATTACCTACGGCTATGTTTTTAATTTTGGATTCAGCTTTTGTAGATATAGGTTCAGGTACTAGATGAACAATCTATCCTCCTTTGAGGACGTTGGGTCATCCGGGGAGAAGTGTAGATTTAGCTATTTTTAGTTTACATTGTGCAGGATTAAGATCAATTTTAGGTGGTATTAATTTTATATGTACTACTAAGAATTTGCGTAGTAGCTCAATTTCGTTGGAACATATAAGGTTGTTTGTGTGAACGGTATTTGTTACTGTGTTTTTATTAGTATTATCGTTACCAGTTTTAGCGGGGGCTATTACAATATTGTTAACTGATCGTAATTTAAATACTTCTTTTTTTGATCCTAGTACAGGTGGTAATCCATTAATTTATCAACATTTGTTTTGATTTTTTGGTCACCCCGAGGTTTATATTTTAATTTTACCTGCTTTTGGAATTATTAGGCAGTCTACATTGTATTTAACGGGTAAAAAAGAGGTTTTTGGTTCATTGGGTATAGTGTATGCAATTTTAAGAATTGGTTTAATTGGTTGTGTTGTGTGAGCTCATCATATGTATACTGTGGGTATGGATTTAGATTCGCGTGCTTATTTCACTGCTGCTACAATAGTAATTGCGGTGCCAACAGGTGTTAAGGTTTTTAGTTGATTGGCTACGTTATTTGGTATAAAAATGGTTTTTCAACCACTTTTATTGTGAGTTTTAGGTTTTATTTTTTTATTTACTATCGGTGGTTTAACAGGTGTGGTTTTATCTAATTCAAGTTTGGATATTATTTTGCACGATACATATTATGTAGTTAGTCATTTTCATTACGTATTAAGATTGGGTGCTGTATTTGGTATTTTTACTGGAATTAGTTTGTGGTGAACTTTTATGACAGGTTATGTTTATAATAAATTAATAATGTCTGTAGTTTTTGTGTTAATATTTATTGGTGTAAATTTAACATTTTTTCCTTTACATTTCGCGGGTTTACATGGATTTCCTCGTAAATATTTAGATTATCCAGATGTTTATTCTGTTTGAAATGTGATATCTTCATATGGTTCTATAGTTAGGGTATTTGCTTTATTTTTATTTTTATATACTTTAATTAATTCATTTGGTAGAAGAAAAGTAATAATAAATGATTTTTTTATTAATAGAAGACCTGAATATAGAATAAGTAGTTATGTATTTGGACACAGTTATCAGTCTGAAATTTATTTTAGATGTTCTGTTATAAAATTATAAAACTTTTAGTATAATAAAGTATTTTTAATTGCAAATTAAAAGGTTTAAAGTTTTAAAAGTATTAAAATAAGATAGGATAAGTAAGTCTGTTAGGTTCATACCCTAAGGGTGTTTTCTCTTATTATAAGATTAAAGTTTTAGTATAAATTTAAAAAGTATAAACTATTGTCAATAGTTAGGTGGAAACTTTAGTTATAGTTCTTTAGTATAAGTTAGTATGTTTGATTTCCAATCAAGGGGTTTAAAGAATTAATTGGAAATTATTTTCAGGGTTATAATTTAAATTTTTCAAATAGATTATTTTCTAGTTATATAGATTGATTTCATAGATTTAATTGTAGATTATTATTAGGTGTGTTGGTTTTTGTAGTATTGTTATTTGTTTATTTAATAATAAATAATTATTATTTTAAAAGAAAAAAAATTGAATATCAGTTTGGTGAATTGTTATGTAGTGTGTTTCCTACATTAATTTTATTAATGCAGATAATTCCATCTTTAAGTTTATTGTATTATTACGGTTTAATAAATTTAGATAGAAATTTAACTATTAAAGTGACGGGACATCAGTGATATTGAAGTTATGAGTTTAGTGATATTCCTGGGTTGGAGTTTGATTCATATATAAAATCATTGGATCAGTTAAATTTAGGAGAACCTCGTTTATTAGAGGTTGATAATCGTTGTGTGGTGCCTTGTGATACTAATATTCGTTTTTGTATTACTTCGGCAGATGTAATTCATTCATGAGCTTTACCTTCTATATCAATTAAGTTAGATGCTATAAGGGGTATTTTAAGCACTTTGTGTTATAGTTTTCCTATAGTAGGTGTATTTTATGGGCAATGTTCAGAGATTTGTGGGGCTAACCACAGGTTTATACCCATTGCTGTTGAAGTAACGTTATTAGATAATTTTAAAAGATGATGTTATTTAAATATGGATTAAAATTAAAGCTGTTTAGTTTAAAAAAAATTTTTATTTGTGGTATAAAAGATATTATGGCTATAAATTTTAGTTTTTTATTAGTAGGTATTGCATATCATTTAAAGAAAATTTTATTTGGATAAAATATAAAATTAAAAGGTAGAATTTTTATTATTTTTATTGTTTCATAATAAAAATTATAAAATTTAGTGTTGAAAAGTCGACTTTTAAGATATTTGTTTAGTTAAAAATTTATTAGAAATTTATATAAATAAAAATTTTATATATAAAAAGTAAAAGTTGAAGTATTTATTTAGTTAGTTTTATAACTGTTTATAGTTAATTAGAATTAATTGTTTGTAATTGGAATAAAATTATTAAGGTAATAATAATTAAATTATTTTAAAATAAGTATTTAAGTTAAATTAGTTGTTGTTATATAATTTAATAAAATAACTAAAGATTTAATCAAATGTTTTTTAAAGACTTAGACTTTTAAATAAAGTTTGCTTCTGCCCAATGATTATTATTAAATGGCAGTCTTAGCGTGAGGACATTAAGGTAGCAAAATAATTTGTGCTTTTATTGAGTTCCAGTATGAATGAAGTTATTGGTTAATTATTTTTTTATTTTATAGAAGAATTTAATTTAATATAAAAAAATATTGTTATAATAACACAAAGATAAGTCTTCGGAAATTCTTTTTTAAAATTAATTTGTAATTTTATTAATTTTAAAAATTTTCTAGGGCAGAATTTTATATAATTTATTTATTCTATTAATAATTATAAGAATTACTCCGGAGTTAACAGAAAATCATACCTAATCTAGTTCTTATAGTAAGGTAAGTTTTACATCGATGTTGTATTTAAGTTTATTAAAAAAGGAGAAGATTTAAGTTTTAAGACTGTTCTTCTTTTAATTAATTTAACGTGATATTAGTTTAATTCATTGTGAGATAGAATTGTTTATCTTGGTTGTTATTAATTAAAAGTTTTAATAGTACGAAAGGAAAATTAAAAAAAGTTTTAAACTTTTAAAAGAATAAAATTCTTTATTTTAAATTTGTTGTTTGTAGCATTATTTGCGGTAATTTTATTGTTGGTATTATATGTATTTAATTTTATTATAAGTGTAAAAAAAAATGATTTGTTAAAAGTTGGGGCTTTTGAAAGAGGATTTGTTAGTGTAGGTAAAATTCAGAATTCTTTTAGGATTCATTTTTTTGTTATAATATTAATATTTGTTATTTTTGATTTAGAAATTGTTATATTTTTGGGTTTATTAATTTCAGATATAAGGTCTTTGGTAAGATTTTTTATGTTAATGCTCTTTATTTTTGGGGGTTTTTATATAGAATGATGATATGGTAAGTTGGTGTGAGTAGTTTAAATAAATAATTAATAATTAATATTATGGTTTATTTGATGTCAATTAGATTTTTTATAATTTTATTAATAATTATAGTAATGCCTGTTATAAAATTAAGTTTGTTATTTTTGGAGTGAGATTTTTTATCTTTAAAGTTTAATTTTTATTTTAATAGAATTTTATTTTCTTTTATTTTGGGGTTGGTAACATTAAGAGTGTTGATTTTTAGAACATATTATTTACATGGTGAATTAAATTTTAATTATTATTATTTTGTGTTGTTAATTTTTGTAGGTAGAATGTTTATATTAAATTATAGTAGTAGAATTTTTACTATGTTATTGAGTTGGGATTTGTTGGGAATTTCAAGATTTTTTTTAGTATTATTTTATAATAATTGAGATAGTAATTCAGGGGCCATAAATACGGCTTTAACTAATCGTATTGGTGATTTTTTTATTTTTAGATTTTTTAGGGGGGTATTATTTTATGGATATTATTTTTTAAGATTTGAGATGTTGTGTGGTTCAATAATTTTATTATTGTTGTTAACTTCTTTTACCAAAAGGGCTCAGTTTCCATTTAGAAGTTGATTACCAAAAGCTATAAGTGCCCCCACACCTGTAAGTTCTTTGGTTCATAGTAGAACTTTGGTTACAGCTGGTTTAATTCTATTGATAAATTTTAGTAAAGCAATGTTAAGGCATAATGTAATAGTTATTATTTTATTAATTGGTTTATTTACTATGTTTTTTTCTAGTGTGGCAGCAATAGTCGAAGAGGATATAAAAAAGGTGGTTGCTTTAAGAACTTTATCCCAAATAGGATTTTCAATAACAACGTTGGGTTTAGGAATAAGTTTTGTAGCTTTTATTCATTTAGTTAGGCATGCTTTATTTAAAAGTTGTTTATTTATACAAGTAGGTTATATTATTCATAGTAATTATGGTCAGCAAGATGGTCGTGGTTATGGCAATAATGGTAATTTACCAACTTTTATGCAGTTGCAGTTATTAATTACGTTGTTCTGTTTGTGTGGTTTAATATTTTCTAGGGGTATAGTAAGAAAAGATTTAATTTTAGAGTTATTTTTTATAAATAATTATATAATAATTTTGAGTTTAATATTTTTTGTTTCAATTTTTTTAACTTTTGGCTATAGTTATCGTTTATGAAAAAGTTTTTTTTTAAGATTTAGTAAAGTAGTCAGTGTTTTTAGAACCACAATGGTTATAAATTTTTTAAGATTAGGTTTAGTGGTTTTTTCGGTAGTTTTTTTATGATGATTGAATTATAATTTATTGTTAATACCTAGATTATTTTTGTATTTAGATTTTTATGTACCTTTGTTTTATGTGGCGTTGATTATTTTATTTAGTTATTTGGTTTTAAAAATGTTAATTAAAGAATTTGCTTACAAATTTTTAGTAGATTATTTAGCTAAAAATGTTATTTATAAAGTAAAAAATTTAAAGTTTATAGATAATAATTTAAATAAATTTGGTTATATAGGTTTTAATTTTTTAGGAATTTTTAGAACGTTATTTACAGGTTATATAAGAGCTTTTAAGTATAATAATTTAATTATTTTAATATTTTTTTTATTTTTGTTTTTATAATAAGGGGACTATAATTTAAGTTTAAAATATGTAATTTGCATTTACAAAATTTTAGTTCTATAAATAAAAAATATTAATTTTATTTAAAAACAAAATATATTATATAATATATATATATATATTATATTAAATTAATATAATATATTATATAAAAATGAAATCAATGATGATTTCATCATTATTATGGAAAAAAGTAAAACACAGTTAAATAGATTAAAAATTAAAATATGAATGAGTATGAATGAAATATTTTTTAAATTTAATCGGCTGTGTTTTACCTTTTATTCTATAATAATCCCATATATATATATGATATTGTAGTAGTTTTATGACAGTGTATAGTTTATTTAAAATATAATATTTGGGTTATTAAGATTTTATCACTGATAATTTTTATTGGATTTTTATTATAGTATAACATATTATAATAGGGTGAATATTTAAAACTTTTAGTTTAATTAGAATGTTTCATTTACACTGAAAGGGTTAAAAGTTTTATTTTTATGTTTTTTTTGGGGGTGTCACTTTTAAGTGGTGTATTAAGTTATATAAACATAGATCCTATAAAAAGAAGATTTTTTTTGATTTTGAGAATGTTAATGTGTATACCGATGTTGTCTTTTAGGGGGTATGTGTGGTTTTCTTATTTTATTTGTTTATTATTTTTAAGGGGGATTTTTGTAATTTTAGTTTATTTTTCGAGATTATCTAAAATTAATTTAGTTAAAAGTTATTTGGTATTATTGAGGTTGTTAATAAGATTGTTTGTTATTAAAATTTCATATAACAATATATTATATAATGTAAGTTTAAATGTATTTTATTATAGAATTTTTTGAGTTTTAATTGTTTTTATTTTGTTGATTTTGTTGTTTTTTATAAATTTTACTAGATATTTTTTAAATTTTTCTGGTGCATTGCGAAAAGTTTAAAGGTTTGATTTTGTGGTTAAAAGTTTAATTTAATGTATATAAAGTTTAAAATTATTTTTATATTTATTAGATTATTTATATTGTTTTTTAAATGACATCGTTTTATTTTTATTTTAATTGCTTTAGAATTTATAATAATAAGTTTATTTATAAAATTTATGGGTTTATTAACAGAAATAATGTTTTTTTATTTTATGTGTTTTTCTGTAATTTCAAGAATTTTGGGAATAATTGTAATGGTTGGTGGTATAAAATTTTATGGTAGTGATCAATGTATTTATTAAATAAAATAATAAAATTTTATAGATTTAAGTTAAGTTTAAACTATTAATTTTCAAAATTAAAAATATTAATCTATAAGTAAAATTAGTTTAAAGTATTTAAAACAATGAAAGGTAAGAGGCTTTAGTATAGGTGTAGTATAATTTATTTTCAATAAATAGGTGTTTAAGTCTTATTATAAAGATTGCTTTTATAGATTTAAAATTTGATTATGGTTTATAAATTGTTAAAATAGTATTATTTAATTTTAATTTATTGAGTGGGCAATAAAAATTTACCCCGGTAATTAATTGTTTGTATAATACTTGTTCCAGAATAATCGGCTAGGCTTGTTAAAATTTAAACTTTATTTTGTTTTAATTATAATTTTTATTAAGAGTTTAAAAAATCATAGGTTAAATTTTGATTTTTGAAGGAGTTAAATTATAATTTTAAATTTTGGTAAACGAATTAGATTAGTACCTAATTAGACAAAAATTAAAAGAGCAGAAGTAAAGTGGTATTTAAACTGAAAGAATATTGGCAGATTTTCTAAATTATCTTTGGAGGTTGAGTAATAATTGAGAACCCTCATTAACTACTTTTAAATTTTGTCTCATGTATGATCGTTTATTTTATGCTTAAGGTATATAATAAAAAATTTTTATTTAGTAAAATAGATATATATTTGGTTTATGTAGGAGTAAAATTTGACCTACAATAATTAAAATTGTGGATTTATGTTAAAGTTAATATAATGAAAATGTAAAAGACAGTAAAAAAATTTTTATGATTTTTTGAAGATTATTTAGATGTGGTACAAATCATCCATCAATTGCCCAAAGGGGAGTAAGTTGTAGTAAAGTAGATTTAGGGGAACCTTAATCTAGTAATTTAAACTATTATTTTTTGTTTTGAAAACAAAATATAAGAAAATATTTCTTGTAGTTTTAAGAGTTAGTTTAAGGTAAAGAATTGTTGACTGTTAATCAAAAGGTTTACTCTTAAATAAAGAATGTAGTTTAAGTAAAAATGTTAGATTGTAAATCTAAAGTTAGTTATTCTTGTTGATTATAAATTTTTTAATAATTATTTTAATAATGGTTTTTATTTTGCAGGCTATTGCATTTATTACATTGTATGAGCGTCATTTATTAGGAAGTAGACAGAATCGTTTAGGTCCCACTAAAGTAAGATTTATGGGGGTCTTGCAGGCTTTGTTGGATGGTGTAAAATTATTAAAAAAGGAGCAAATAACACCATTAAATTCTTCTGATTTATCTTTTTTGTTAGTTCCGGGTATTGCTTTTGTGGTAATATATCTGGAGTGATATATTTTGCCTTATTTTTTTGATTTTTTAAGATTTGAATATTCAATATTATTTTTTTTATGTTTAATTGGGTTTTCGGTTTATACTACTTTAATTAGAGGTATTGTAAGAAAGTCTAAATATGGTATTGTGGGTGCTTTGCGTGCAAGAAGACAAAGAGTTTCTTATGAAATTGCTTTTTCTTTATATTTGTTGGCTATTATGATTCATTATAGTATATTTTCTTTTGTGAGTGAGTTTAATTTGAGTTTATTAATTATTTATTTACCGTTTTTGGTAATAATTATTGCCGAATTAAATCGTGCACCTTTTGATTTTGCTGAGGGTGAAAGTGAGTTGGTAAGGGGTTATAATGTTGAATATGCTAGTGTTGCTTTTGTGTTATTATTTTTAAGTGAATACGGTAGTTTAATTTTTTTTAGGGTTATAAGATCTATGTTATTTTTTAAATTTTCAATAATTGTAAGTTTTGTGGTTTTTTCTATTATTGTTTTTATTCGTAGATCTTATCCGCGTTTTCGTTATGATAAAATAATAACTATATTTTGATTTAAGTTTTTACCGATTTCGTTAATTTTTTTATTTTATTTTTATGTATTGTTTGTATAAAAATTTTTGTAAATTAATCAAGTATTTTTTTTAGATATTTTTATGTTTGTATTTTTTTTACAGTTTTTGTTATATTTTAAAGAAAGAATGTTAAATAGTTTAGTTAAAAAATTTTTAGGGGGTTTAGTTGATGTATTTAGATATAGTAATGTATTACCTATAAGATCTGTAATTTCGTTTTTTACATTTATTGTGTTATTGATTTGTTGTTTTGGGGGTTATTTTACATATTCTTTTACACCTTGTGGAATAGTTGAGTTTACATTTGTTTATGCTATAGTGGCATGATTAAGAACTTTATTAACCTTTATTTCAAGTGAGAAATTTTCGGTTTATATAAGAAAAGGGGGTGACACTTATTTAAAAACGTTTAGAATGTTATTAGTAGAAATTGTAAGTGAATTTTCTCGTCCTTTAGCTTTAACTGTGCGTTTAACTGTTAATATTATAGTAGGTCATTTAATTAGAATAATGTTATATACCGGTATTGAAAGTTTTATGGGTGAAAAATATGTATGAGTTAGAATTTTTGCAATTATAATGGAATGTTTTGTTTTTTTTATTCAAAGATATATTTTTTCGCGTTTAATTTATTTATATTTAAATGAGTAATTTTAAATAAGTAGAGATGTTAACTTAAGTTTAAAGTGTCAAATTTTTAATTTGAAAATGTAATATACACATCTTAAGATTTAAAGATTAATTGTTAATATAGCATAAGAAGTGCATTTGTTTTAAGCGCAAAAGATATAAGTTAACTAATGAGTTTAATACAAGTCTTCTAAATTTGTTTTAGGTTTTACCTGCTCATTTTTGTTTATTTTTTTAATGGTATTTGTGGTTTTTTTAAGTTTGTTAAGGTTAATTACTAATAATATTTTGGTTTGATGAAGAATTTTTTTGTTGATAACTTTGGTTTTTGTAATGTTAAATAAACAAACGAATAGTTTTAGTAGGTTGTTTAATTATTTTGTAATACAGGAAAGATTAGGTTTGTTGTTTTTGATATTTTCATTTGGTTATTTACAACTATTAATTGTTATGTTTAAAATTGGTATAGCACCTTTTCATTTTTGAATTTTTAGGGTAACTAACGGAGTATTTGGATTTAATTTAATGTGATTTTTGACGTTTCAAAAATTGCCATTTTTATTAATTTTTTTACAAATAATAGTGGCTAAATTGGTTTTTTTTCTAATGGTGGGTTTATTTTTTTGTTTGTTTCAAATGTTATTGGTAAAAACTTATAAAAATTTATTAATTTTGTCTTCGACAGAGTCTTTTAATTGAATTACTTTGGGGTTTGTAATATCATTTTTTAATGTTTTATTTATTTTTTTATATTATTTTTTATTAATGTTAATGGTAATTCCTAAATTTGAAATGATTAATGTAAGAAATTTAATTGGTTGGGAAACTATGTTAGTATTTATAAATTTACCCTTTAGTGTTAATTTTTTTGTAAAAATTTTTTCTTTAAGTGAAATTTTAAAAGTTCAGGGTGTGGGGATTTTATTATTGTTATTTATAATGTTTTTTTCAGCATTATCTTTAAGATTTTGAATAGTTAATTTAAGTACAAAATATTATAAAATAATTAAGTATAATAAAAGTATTTTTATATTTATTGTTCCATTAACACTAATAATTTTATTATAAGATTAAGAATTTCATTAGTAAAATTTATTATATTATCTTGATAAGGTAAAGTTCTTAGGATGAAATAAAATGTTAAATAGATTTTACTATGTTTGATTACGGTTCAAAAAGATATACATTTTATATGTAATTTAGTTTAGATAGAATATTTATTTTTGGTGTAAAAGGGTTTAATTACAAGTATGATAATTTCATTAGTTTAATTTTAAAATATAACTCTGAAGAAGTTAAGATTTATGAGATAATTAAAAATAAAAATAATATAATAAATTTTGTAACGTCTATGTTAGTAACGCTACCTACAAGAAAAAGTTTAACAGTAAATTGAAATTATGGTAGAATGTTGGGTATAGTTTTGATATTTCAAATTTTAACGGGTACATTTTTAGCATTTTATTATACGGCAGATGGAGCTTCGGCTTTTAGTGCTGTTCAATATATTATGTATGAAGTTAATTATGGTTGAATTTTTCGTTTATTTCATTCAAATGGTGCTAGTTTGTTTTTTATTTTTTTATATTTACATATTTTTAAAGCTTTATTTATAATAAGATATCGTATAAAAAGGGTTTGAATATCGGGTTTAACTATTTATTTGTTGGTAATAATGGAAGCTTTTATAGGGTATGTTTTAGTATGAGCACAGATAAGTTTTTGAGCAGCTGTGGTAATTACAAGATTGTTAAGTGTAATTCCTGTGTGGGGTCCGTCTATTGTAATGTGAATTTGAAGTGGATTCGGGGTAACTAGAGCTACTTTAAAGTTTTTTTTTGTTATTCATTTTTTATTGCCTTGGGGCTTATTGGTATTAATTTTATTGCATTTAATTTTTTTACATAGTACAGGAAGAACATCAAGAATTTATTGTCACGGAGATTATGATAAAATTAGGTTTGGTCCAGAGTATTGAAATAAGGATGCTTATAATATGGTATTTTGATTTATTTTTGTGGCGTTTACTTTATTATATCCTTATAGTTTAGGTGATCCTGAAATATTTATTGAAGCAGACCCAATAATAAGACCAGTTCATATTGTACCTGAGTGGTATTTTTTGTTTGCTTATGCTATTTTACGTGCAATTCCTAATAAAATTTTGGGGGTTTTAGCATTATTAATGAGAATTGTTATTTTTTATTTTTTTGCGTTAGTTAATAATTATACTTCACCACTAGGTAAACTTAATAAATTTTTAGTTTGTAGATTTATCGTTTCTGCTGTATTTTTGAGATGGTTGGGTCAATGTTTGGTTGAGGAGCCTTATACAATGTTGAGGCCTGTATTTTCAGTAATTTATTTTGTTTTAGTATTATTATTATTAATAGTTTTTTATTTTAGTAAAAAGCTATTTATTTAATAAAATAAGTAAAAATATATTTTACATAATTAGTATATTAAATACATTAGATTTAGATTCTAAAAAATAGTTTATGTTATTTATCATAATTTTCATATTTTAAGATTGTCTAGTTATGCTTATTATATGTTTTTTGCTTCGTTAGGTTTAACAAGTTCATTAGTTATTTTTTTTAAGTATGGGTTAATTACTCCGTTTATTTTTAGTTTATTTACTGTGTTATTAATTTCTTTTGCTTGAGGTAAAGATATTTCAATAGAGGGTTTAAGAGGTTATCATAATTTTTTTGTTATAGATGGTTTTAAGTTTGGTGTAGTGTTATTTATTTTTAGGGAGTTTATGTTCTTTTTTAGTATTTTTTGAGTGTTTTTTGATGCAGCATTGGTACCTGTACACGAGTTGGGTGAAAGATGGTCACCAATGGGAATACATTTAGTTAATCCATTTGGAGTTCCTTTATTAAATACTATTATTTTATTAAGTAGAGGAGTTTCTGTGACTTGAGCCCATCACAGGTTATTAAGGAATAAAAGTTGTACAAATAGAATAATCCTAACTTGTATCTTGGCTGTATATTTTACTATAATTCAATTAATAGAATATAGAGAGGCCAGATTTTCTATGTCAGATGGTATTTTTGGTAGAATTTTTTATTTATCCACAGGTTTTCACGGTATTCATGTGTTGTGTGGTGGTTTGTTTTTGGGTTTTAATTTATTGCGTTTATTAAAATCTCATTTTAATTATAATCACCACTTAGGAATAGAATTTGCTATTTTATATTGACATTTTGTAGATGTGGTTTGATTATTTTTGTTTGTTTTTGTTTATTGATGATCATATTGCTATGTTAGTTTATATTTAGAATGTGTAACTTGTAATTACAAGGATTAATTAGCATTGGTAGAATTTTTATTGCTTAGTTTTATGTTTTTTTTTAAACCAGTGCTGTTTTTTTTGTTTATTGTAATATTTAGCTTTGTTTTATTTAAGAATATCGCTTGAAGTGGGGTGTTTTTTGTAGTAGATTCAAATGTTTTTGTACTATTAATTTTTATAATAATTTTTATTTATGGTGTAGTTTTAATTAGAGAAAAAAATTTTAATTTGTTAATATTAAGTGCTATTTTAATTATAATTTGTTTATTTTTTTTTATCTCTAGAAATATATTAATATTGTATATGTTTTTTGAATTATCAATGTTTCCTATTTTAATTATAATTTTGGGTTTTGGTTCACAGATTGAAAAAATTAATTCAGGTTATTATTTATTATTTTATGCGGCTATTTGTTCGTTTCCTTTTTTATTTATTTATTATAAAAGTATATTTATATTTACGACATGTTATTTTGATTTTAATATTTCGTGGGAATTATTTTTTATTTTAAGATTGAGTTTTATAATAAAATTTCCCGTATATTTTTTACATTTGTGATTACCTAAAGCCCATGTAGAAGCCCCCACTACGGCCAGTATGTTATTAGCCGGGTTATTGTTAAAATTAGGGACTGCCGGATATTTACGTATTTTAGGTTCAATAAATTTTGTTTATAATAATTTTTGGGTTATTATTGCTTTGTTAGGAATAATTTTAGCTTCTTTTAGCTGTGTATTTCAGAGAGATGCTAAATCTTTAGCAGCTTATTCATCAGTTACACATATAAGTTTTTTATTGTTAACAATAATTTATATTATAATAAGTAGAAAAGTAAGAGGATTAATAATAATGTTGGCCCACGGTTATACGTCTACATTAATATTTTATTTAATTGGGGAGTTTTATCATACTACTTCTACCCGTATAGTATATTTTTTAAATAGTTTTTTTACTTCAAGTATTTTTTTTGGTATTATCTTTTCTTTAGTTTTTTTATCTAACAGAGGTGTTCCCCCTTCATTATCTTTTTTGTCAGAGTTTATAATTATTGTAAATAGAATGGTTGTAAGAAAGTTATTTTTTTTTATAATTTTTGTATATTTTTTAATTTCATTTTACTACTCACTTTTTTTAATCGTTTGTTGTATGATGGGCAAAAATTATATTAATATTAATAACTTTAATATTGGGGTTGCTTTATCCACAGTAGTTATAATATTTAATGTTTTTTGACTATCTTTATTTTTTTAAATATGAAAAATATAACAGGTTATATTTTACCTTTTTGGGATTATAAGAGAAAAATTTTTATTGGAAGAAAAATTCCTCTTAT